AATAATATCAAGTGCTATTCCTGTTTTAGCATTTCTAATTTCCGGAGTTTTATCTCCAATTAGGAAGGGACCAGAGAAACTTTCTAGTTATGAATCAGGTATAGAACCGATCGGGGATGCTTGGTTACAATTTAGAATCCGTTATTATATGTTTGCTCTAGTTTTTGTTGTTTTTGATGTTGAAACAGTTTTTCTGTATCCGTGGGCAATGAGTTTCGATGTACTGGGGGTATCTGCTTTTATAGAAGCTTTCATTTTCGTGCTTATCCTAATTCTTGGTTTAGTTTATGCATGGCGAAAAGGAGCATTGGAATGGTCTTAGTTCATTTCCTGAATACTTGTACAATAAAAAAAAAAAAGTAAAAAAAACCATTGAAACAATTATGAATTCCATTAAGTTTCCCGTACTTGATCGAACAACAAAAAATTCAGTTATTTCAACTACGTTAAATGATCTTTCAAATTGGTCAAGACTTTCCAGCCTATGGCCGCTTCTTTATGGTACCAGTTGTTGTTTCATTGAATTTGCCTCATTAATAGGCTCCCGATTTGACTTTGATCGTTATGGGCTAGTACCAAGATCAAGTCCTAGACAGGCGGACCTTATTTTAACAGCAGGTACAGTAACAATGAAAATGGCTCCTTCTTTAGTGAGATTATATGAACAAATGCCTGAACCAAAGTATGTTATTGCTATGGGAGCGTGTACAATTACAGGGGGGATGTTCAGTACCGATTCTTATAGTACTGTTCGAGGAGTTGATAAGTTAATTCCTGTAGATGTCTATTTACCGGGTTGTCCACCTAAACCAGAGGCTGTTATAGACGCTATAACAAAGCTTCGTAAGAAAATAGCTAGAGAAATCTATAAGGATCGAATTAGACCTCAACAGGGTAATCGGTGTTTTACTACCAATCACAAGTTTTTTGTTGTACGCAGTACACATACTGGAAATTATGATCAAGAATTACTCTATCCACCATCATCTACTTCAGAGATCTCTACTGAAACATTTTTTAAATACAAAAGTCCAGTATCTTCCCACGAATTAGTGAATTAGGGAGGATTTTAGAGAATCAGAAAAAAATCTTCATAAATTAGAACTCATGGTAAATATGAAATACTTATTTTATATAAAAAGGTGTGGGGGAAATAAAAAAGATGCAGGGCACTTTGTCCGTTTGGCTAGCCAAACGCGGGCTGGTTCATAGATCGTTGGGCTTCGATTACCAAGGAATAGAGACTTTACAAATAAAGCCCGAAGATTGGCATTCTATTGCTGTAATTTTATATGTATATGGTTACAATTATTTACGTTCGCAATGTGCCTATGATGTGGCACCAGGTGGCCTCTTAGCCAGTGTGTATCATCTTACGAGAATAGAATATGGTGTCAATCAAGCGGAAGAAGTCTGCATAAAAGTATTTACTCACAGGAGTAATCCTAGAATTCCATCTGTTTTCTGGGTTTGGAAAAGTACAGATTTTCAAGAACGGGAATCTTATGATATGTTAGGAATCACTTATGATAGCCATCCACGACTCAAACGGATCTTAATGCCCGAAAGTTGGATAGGGTGGCCTTTGCGTAAGGATTATATTGCCCCCAATTTTTATGAAATACAAGATGCTTATTGAATGATAAAAAACGAGTCTTAGCTTCTACAACTACAGACCTTCACGGAATATTTTGAATTCGATTCTTTTTTAGATCAAACAAACAGAAGAATTGAGGTCTCATTCATATTATTATAGCTTGATCTCCAATTTGAAAAAAAAAATACTTTTTTTTTTCGTAAAAGCTGAGCCAATAGGATAAACTAAAAAAAAGAGTTCTGCATTATGAACTTTGTATCGCGCACATAACTTAGTCAATTTTAGTTACATAACTGGGAATGAATAAATAAGCAATAAATTAGGGGGGGTACAATTCTAGTTCTATTGTATCTAATGAATCTTGGGGTATTTCTGCCCTTCAACTATAGATATAGACTTTTTTTTTTACTTGTTTTGTTTGATTCTTTCAAACATAACTCATTTAACCTTTCCTTTCGAATATGTATAAAGTATTACACATTTTTTTTGAACGGATGGATCCACAATATGAACAAAAAAAGAGAGGGGGATAAAGGATGATTGCACTTTTTTTTACTAAAGATACGTTTAATTTGAAGAATAGAAACTTATCAAAATTAATCAACCCTATGCCAAGAACCAGATTTGAACTGGTGACACGAGGATTTTCAGTCCTCTGCTCTACCAACTGAGCTATCCCGGCCATTACCGAAGTATCATCCTCATTTTACTAGATGACTTAGCTCTATGTCAATTAAAAGAAACGCAAAAGTAGTAAATGAAAAAGTTTTGGACCGGGAATTTCTTGGATCTTCGAAAAGAAGACTTTCTAAGTTTTAAAATGAAAAATGATATAGATTCTAAATAATTTAAATCAATATTTCTTTCTCATTTGTACGTGTATGATATATCCCACAAGACTTGTATATAATAAGAAAAGAAATTAGAGTTTGTAAAAGCGTAGTATGAATGAAAAAAGATAATGAATTCTTGAATAACTAAAAAAAAAGGTAAGGTGTCAAACAGACCTTTTGAGGGAGTAGAGTTGGGGATAGAGGGACTTGAACCCTCACGATTTTAAAAGTCAACGGATTTTCATCTTACTATAAATTTCATTGTTGTCAGTATTGACATGTAGAATGGGACTCTATCTTTATTCTCGTCCGATTAATAAGTTCCACCAAGAATCTATCAGACTATGAAGTGAATCATTTGATAAACACAAGGTAGTGAACTCCATTTGTTAGAACAGCTTCCATTGAGTCTCTGCACCTATCCCTTTTTTCTCGCTTTCTAAACTCTGGTTTGTTCGCGTAAACCAGGATTTGGCTCAGGATTGCCCATTGTTAATTCCAGGGTTTCTCTGAATTTGAAAGTTATCACTTAGTAGGTTTCCATACCAAGGCTCAATCCAATTAAGTCCGTAGCGTCTACCAATTCCGCCATATCCCCTTTTTTGCTTTGAGATTAGGATCTCATTATGATGTCTTTCCATTTTTTTCTTATGCCGAAACCTTGGAATTCATTATATATAGATACTTATTTTATTTCTTTGGTATCTTCTTTCATTTTTTTTTAGCCCCATCCATATTGATTTAGTCTAATCAACAAAGATTCTATCATTTTTGTATTTGCAATTCAATATGGTTATATATTATATAACATATATATGTTCTTCCTTTTCTCATCTTTGTCTTAAATTTGAAGAAATAGTCGAACGGTCGATTTTTTTTACTTCCATGAAAAGAAATTTATGATTATTATTGAAACTTAGAATCCTACAATGTGCAATGGAAAAAGAGTATAAGTCTACTTCGTAGATTTGAAATTTGAATAATTCGAAAAAATTCTATTCGAATATTCATTTCGAATATTAATTCTAATAATTCTATAATATTCGAAATAAAATACAAAGACAAAAAGTATAAAATAATAATAATAGCATGAGGTTCGAACAAAAAAACAAGAATTTCAAATCAGATATCATTTAACTTAGAAAAAAAATTAGAAAAAAAAGATTTCTGATCTAATTAAGATTTTCTTATTTAGAAACTAATGAAATCAAAATTGGAAAGTCGATATATTGCTATATTCTGTTTCTGTTCTAGAATCTATAGAATATGATTAATTCTAAATAGATAAGGAAAAATATGAATAGAATAGTTAATTGATACGATCTAGTAGTTTAGTGAATTTTTATGCATGCGCTATTTTATTTGAGCCCGCTTAGCTCAGAGGTTAGAGCATCGCATTTGTAATGCGATGGTCATCGGTTCGATTCCGATAGCCGGCTTTTCCATATTTTTTCGTTTTTTTTTTTTTTACATGATTTTTAATGTACTTTCAAAATTAAAGAAGATTGAAAAGACTTCTTTCACCTTTTTCCAAGAGTTACCACGCCATTTATATTATGTTATATAAACTTCAATATAGGAATATATATTGGGTAAAAGGGTTAGATCTTTGCAAAATAAATCAAGAAAATAAAGGAAATTTTTTTTGTATTATGTATATACAATATATATAATACAAAAAAATCTGTATATTGAGAGAATATATCTTCTGACTCTTTGTATTCCAATAAACTATTGGAGTGGATTTCACGTCATTTATCATTATCATTTAGTTCAGTTTTAATTTTGTTTAGTTTTGTACAATTTCAATAAAAAAAGGAGTCTTTATGTCACGTTACCGAGGGCCTCGTTTTAAAAAAATACGCCGTCTGGGGGCTTTACCGGGACTAACTAGTAAAAGGCCTAGGGCAGGAAGCGATCTTCGAAACCAATCACGCCCCGGAAAAAAATCTCAATATCGTATTCGTTTAGAAGAAAAACAAAAATTGCGTTTTCATTATGGTCTTACAGAACGCCAATTACTTAAATATGTTCGTATCGCCGGAAAAGCCAAGGGGTCAACAGGTCAAGTTTTATTACAGTTACTTGAAATGCGTTTAGATAACATCCTTTTTCGATTGGGTATGGCTTTGACTATTCCTCAAGCGCGTCAATTAGTTAACCACGGACATATTTTAGTTAATGGTCGTATAGTTGATATACCAAGTTATCGCTGCAAACCCCGAGATATTATTACCGTGAAGGATGAACAAAACTCTAGAACTTTGGTTCAAAATCTTCTTGATTCATCTGCCCCCGAGGAATTGCCAAAACATCTGACTCTTCAGACATTCCAATATGAAGGGTTAGTCAATCAAATAATAGATAGGAAATGCGTCGGTTTGAAAATAAATGAATTGCTTGTCGTAGAATATTACTCTCGACAGACTTAATAAACCTAACTTAAGTAAAAAAAATAACTAAAAACAAAACTCCCCTTTGCCCTCTTTTTTGATTAAAAATAAAAAGGCACAAGGTAAGGGATTTTGTCGGGGAATCTTTTTCCTATTCATGTATCATAGATTGGTAGGGAGGTTTGGATCCCTTGTTTGCTCTTCCCAGCATTTTCCATATTAAAGAAATGTAGATTTTATATCTATTCTTTTTTATTTGATTTGATACATTGTGGTCAATCACGTAAGATTGGTGAATTAGTTGAAAGTACGGAAAGAGAGGGATTCGAACCCTCGGTAAACAAAAGTCTACATAACAGTTCCAATGTTACGCCTTCAACCACTCGGCCATCTCTCCGACATCAGGATTATGACTGAGTACCTGGGTGAATAGCGAGTTATTCATCGTTTTTTAGATTATGGTTAATAGATACCTTTTTTGACCGGAAAAAATTGGAAGTAGATAGAAGGCTTTTTTATTTTAACGAGTCCGCTTTTATGTTAGTTCGTACTATAAAATTCCTTTGTTTGTTAGAAAATTTTCTAACAAAAGAAAAGGTAAAGGAAATAAAAAGAGTTATAGAATGGATTACTACCTATGCCAAGATCGCGTATAAATGGAAATTTTATTGATAAAACCTTTACAATTGTAGCCGATATCTTATTACGAGTCATTCCGACAACTTCCGGAGAAAAAGAGGCATTTACTTATTACAGAGATGGTGCGATTTGATTATCATTATTTTTTTTATTTCTCGCCGATTTGGAATAGAAAGAAAAACGAGTATTGAAAAAAATCTACGCTTTTGAAGGTGAAGTTTATAAAAAAGCAATCCCTTCTGTCATGTATCCACGATTAATGCAGCCTTAGATGCTTCAATTGTGAATTCTAGTATTGAGCAAAAGGTTTTTACCTATGGTTCCCGTATTACAGATCAATCCTACTACACTAATACAATATACGAATAGGAGGCATAGGGGAAGAAGCACTACGCCGAGAAATCAACAACACGAAAACTTTCTTCAAAATGATTCCTTTTCTTTCTTCTTCTTCTTTGGGATGGGATTGGGACTAATTAAAATGGTTGGAACAATAAACATCCATCTCGTTCGTACTTTGGATACCCGTATAACCATTGAAGACTGTTGAAGTGACTAATTCCCGGAAATTTAGGGGCGTTGAGAACAAAGAAATTTTTAGAGTTTCCTTTCTTATTTTTATCTAGCATGAACCCACTTGGTAGTAAGAAAAGATCTTTTGCAAGAAGGTTGGCTAGGGATTTCTTGTAAAAACATTAGCCCCGCTTAGTTCATAATGACATCAAATTTTTCCATATATTATTTTCATTATGCACCTAAAGGAGGAGCCGTATGAGATGAAAATCTCACATACGGTTCTGAAACGGAGAATTCGTTAAAGCGAATGACGACCGTAACGGATGTCGGCTCAATCTGAAGGAAATTATGCGGAAGCATTACAGAATTATTATGAAGCTATGCGACTAGAAATTGACCCCTATGATCGAAGTTATATACTCTATAATATAGGCCTTATCCACACAAGTAATGGGGAACATACCAAAGCTTTAGAATATTATTTTCGGGCATTAGAACGAAACCCCTTTTTACCACAAGCTTTTAATAATATGGCTGTGATCTGTCATTACGTGCGACTATCTCCACTATAGAAAAAAAGAACGAACAGCTAGAAATACTAGAAACACAAAAAAGGGCTTTCTACATAAGCATCGTCCAAAACGATTTTTTATCAGCTGTAGCAAATAAATAAACTTCATAGATCGAAATATAAAGTGAAGACTAGATATGCCTAAATACTTTTTTTTCTATGGATAAAAAAGATTTAATTGATAGAGGAAGCACCGTAAAGATCAATTGTAAAGGTTTTTGACCGATACAACAAGAGCTGTTTATTTATATCATAATATGAGATAAATCTTATGAATCTACTTATGTAATAGAGTGGATCCCCTAAGGTATTGAGCAGCGGTGTAGCATCAGATCCTAAAGACAGTAAGTCTTTTTCTTTTTTTATGAAGTATGAAAAAAAAGTCTTTTTCAAAGATTCTATATAAATTTTTATATGAAAGCGGGATAGTTACCTTTCAGAAAATTCTAATATCTAATAACAGTGGACATGCCTTTGTTTTTCTGAAGGTAGGAGAAAAGATAAAACTTATTATATTAATTAATATATTAATTAAATCAAAATGAAAGTTTGAAACTCATGTAATTACTCTCTTTTGTTTAATCCAAGAAAAACCGAATATCTATAAGAAATCTCATTCAATTAGACATTCAATTAGATATAAAGTTAAAGTAGGTTAAAGTTAAAATACTGGTACACCAAAACAAAAGAGTTGGTTGTCGAGCCGTATGAGGTAGGAAACTCTCAAGTACGGTTCTCAGGGAGGGAATTGACCCGCCTATTCCGACCGTGGAGAACAGGCCATTCAACAAGGAGATTCTGAAATGGCGGAGGCTTGGTTCGCTCAAGCCGCTGAGTATTGGAAACAGGCTATAACGCTTACTCCTGGTAATTATATTGAAGCACAGAATTGGTTGACGATCACGAGGCGCTTCGAATGAACCAATAAGAACTTTTCCTTTGTTTCTTTTT